ACGATTTTAAAAGTCGACGGATTTTCCTCTTACTATAAATTTCATTGTTGTCAGTATTGACATGTAGAACGGGACTCTATCTTTATTCTCATCCGATTAATCCGTTCTTCAAAAGATCTCTCAGACTATGGGGTGAGTGTTAATGTTTTGATGAATAACTAAAATATTTATTCGCCTTTCAACTTGGAATCGATCCATAACAATTCTTGTATTTTTCCATTTCATATTAAAAATCTATACTATAATATATGGAATGGATTTCTAGAGATTCTATATAAAATCTAAAAAAAAATACAAAAAAATGCGGGTTGTCATTAATTATTTTAGGACGTATACGTATATTCTTCACCCCTTTTCTTGGGGTGGAATTTAGACCGAAAAAGTCTTATAACAATACAGCACAGTCAACCCCATTTGTTTAGAACAGCTTCCTTTGAGTCTCTGCACCTATCCTTTTTTATTCTTGCTTTCTGAATCCATTTTTTCTTTTTTTTTTTTAGGAGAGAATAAGGAGTTGGCTCAGAATTGCCCCTTTTTTTCCAGGGTTTCTCTGAATTTGAAAGTTTTCACTTAGCAGGTTTCTATACTAAGGCTCAAGCCAATTAAGTCCGTAGCGTCTACCGATTTCGCCATATCCCCGTTGTCTTTTATAAAATTAGGATCCCAATGGAATGGCCTTCCCTTCCGTACCTCTCGCATTTTTTCGATTTTATACGGATTAATATACCAAAAAGTGTTTCCTCCTTTTTTCTTTATCTTATTTCATTTCTATTGGGAAGCCTATAATTTTTAAATTGGCTTTTAATTTGATTTGGTCTAATCCGAAATGATTCTATCATTTCTGTAGGTACAATTCAATATAGATGAATATAGAGCATAGATATGCGCCTTTCCTTTGTAATACTCAAAGGGTCGATTCTTTGTTTTTTGTCTTAGTCTCTGAATAAGAATAGAAGAATATTTTATTATGTTATTATGCTCTGGATTTCATTTTTTTTGCTTTTTTAGTTATGTTTTTAGGGTTTCTTGGGGCAGACCCCTAAAAACATAACTAAAAAAATATCTATTCATTATATCTATAATGCAAAATTTCATAATGAAAAAATTTTTTTTTTTTCAATTAATAGCCCTCATTATAATTATATAATTAAAAAAAAAATTTAAATAGAAAAAAATTGCTCTAGACGAAAAATAAAAATATTTAGAGATCTAAATAAACGAAAAAAAAAAATGAAAAAGCTTAAACTAAAATAGAGTTTTTTGTATGTAGAATTTCTACGAGCCCGCTTAGCTCAGAGGTTAGAGCATCGCATTTGTAATGCGATGGTCATCGGTTCGATTCCGATAGCCGGCTTTTCTTTATTTTTTTAACTTATACTTACATAGATTAATAAAAAAATAATGCATATATAAATGGTATATCATATATACAATACAATCTAATGTAATAGAATACTGCAGAAAATTGCGTTTCATTTCTTTGTTTTTTGTAAAATGAAAAAATAAATAAAGATAAGGAGTCTTTATGTCGCGTTACCGAGGACCTCGTTTCAAAAAAATACGCCGTTTAGGGGCGTTGCCCGGACTAACAAATAAAAGGCCTAGAGCCGGAAGTGATCTTAGAGCCCAATCGCGTTCCGGGAAAAGATCTCAATATCGTATCCGTCTCGAAGAAAAACAAAAATTGCGGTTTCATTACGGTATTACAGAACGACAATTGCTAAAATACGTCCGTATCGCCCGAAAAGCCAAAGGGTCAACAGGTCAGGTTTTACTACAATTACTTGAAATGCGTTTGGATAACATCCTTTTTCGATTGGGTATGGCTCCAACTATTCCTGGCGCCCGCCAATTAGTTAATCATCGACATATTTTAGTTAATGGTCGTCTAGTAGATATACCGAGTTATCGTTGCAAACCCCAAGATACTATTACGGCAAAAGATGAACAAAAATCCACAGCCCTAATTCAAAATTTTCTTGATTCATCCCCTCCGGAGGAATTGCCCAAACATTTGACTCTTCAACCATTTCCGTATAAAGGATTAGTCAATCAAATAATAGATAGTAAGTGGGTCGGTTTGAAAATAAATGAATTGCTAGTAGTAGAATACTATTCTCGTCAGACTTAACTCTAATTAAATTACAAAGCAAAGGCTAAGACTTCGGACAATCTGGCCCTTTTCTTTCGTCAAAGTAAATTGGCTTAAGGATTAAAGTCAAAAGTCAGAGGTTTGATCTGAATTTTATCCCACTCATATATTCTTTCCCACCTCGGATCTAACTGTTATGTTCTAATAATGGTATTTCATTTCTTGTTGTTTGATATCTTACAGTTAGGAATGTTGGTTTAAAGTACGGAAAGAGAGGGATTCGAACCCTCGGTAAACAAAAGCTTACATAGCAGTTCCAATGCTACGCCTTGAACCACTCGGCCATCTCTCCTACATAATTATTATTATGAATTAAAAACCGAAAAAATAGCGAGTCATTAATATTCCATTTTTTTTTAGCTAGATATGACCAATCAAAGAATTTTATTCTATAATTATAAGTAGAGGTTTTCAATCTTTATTTTTTTTGAACTGAATCTGTTTTTATGTTATTTCGTACTGTACAAACCCTTTGGTTTGGGGAATCATTTTCCCACAAGAGGTAAAGAAAATAATTATAGAATGGATTGATCCCTATGCCTAGATCGCGAATAAATGGAAATTTTATTGATAAGACCTTTTCAATTGTGGCCAATATCTTATTACGAATAATTCCGACAACTTCGGGAGAAAAAGAGGCATTTACTTATTACAGAGATGGTGTGATTTGATTCTTTTTTTTTGCTTAAAGACACACGATTCGAAACAGAAAGAACAAATATTCTTAATTCTATATTTTAGTAAAATAACAAAAAAATCTACGCTTGTTGAAGGTGAAGTTTAGAAATAGAACAATACCTTCTGTCGTGTATCCCCGATTGATGCAGCCTCAAATACTACGCTTCAATTATCAAATTGAATATTAGTATTGAGCGGAAGGTTACACCTGTGTGTTCTGTATTACAGGTCAATTCTACTTCCTAGTAATAAAGTCCCAATAGGCAGCATAGGGGAAAAAGCACTACACCTAGCAATCAACAACACGAAAGCTTTGTTAAAAATGACTTACTGACTCCCTTTTCTTATCTGGATTGGGACTAACAAGAATGGTCGGGACAACAAACATCCATCTCGTTGGTACTTTGGATACCCGTATAACCATCGAAGACTGTTGAAGTGACTATTTCCTGGAAATTTAGGGGGCGTTGAGGACAAAGTAATTGTTGGAGCTTTAGTATCAAGGCATTTGATGTTAGTACAAATTCTTGCGCAAGAAGGTTGGCTAGCGATTTTTTGTAAAAACACTAGCCCCACTCAGTTCATAATGAGAATATTTCAACCCTGTTTATTATTCCATGTATTTTTTATTCTCATTATGCGTATTTAAAGGAGGAGCCGTATGAGATGAAAATTTCACGTACGGTTCTGGAACGGAGATTCTTTGAATCGAATGACGACCGTAACGGATGTCGGCTCAATCCGAAGGAAATTATGCGGAAGCTTTACAGAATTATTATGAAGCTATGCGACTAGAAATCGATCCCTACGACCGAAGTTATATACTCTATAATATAGGCCTTATTCACACAAGTAATGGGGAACATACGAAAGCTTTAGAATATTATTTCAGAGCACTAGAACGAAACCCATTCTTACCCCAAGCTTTTAATAATATGGCAGTGATCTGTCATTACGTGCGATTATCTCCACTATAGAAGGAAAAAGGAAGACCCCCCTTAAATTAGTAAAAAAAAAAAAAGGGCTCACTACATATGCATCGCCTAAAACGACGATTTTTTGAGCTGTAGGAAAAAAAGAAACTTCAAAGAAATTGAACTATGAAGAAATAAGAGATGCCTAGATACTTTTTCTATGTCGTCTATGGATAAAAAATAAATTTTAATTGATAGAGAGGAAGCACCGTAAAGATCAATTAATGAGGTTTTGGGCCAATATATTAAGAAAAGAACTGCTTATTTATGCCTATATAAGATAGATAAAAGTTAGGAATTAACTTATGTAATAGAGTTGATCCACTAAGGTATTGAGCGGCGGTGTAGGATCAGATCCCAAAGATAGTAAGTCTTTTCTTTCTTACTTTTTTTATGAAGAAAAGTCTTTATCAAAGATTCTATATAAATTTCGATATGAAATCGAGATAGTTACCTTGCCGAAAATATTAACGATAGGAGTAAATACCTATACTTTATTCTTCGGCAGGTGGGAGAAAAGATAAAACTTATTATTAATAAAATCAACTATTATAAAAATGAACGTTTGAAACTCATCCGATTAACCTCTTTTGGTTACCGTGAAGAGATCTCCAAGAAATCTCATTAGGTAAAAAAAAGGACACCAAAAGAATTGACTGTGGAGCCGTATGAGGTAGGAAAGTCTCAAGTACGGTTCTAAGGGAAGGAATTGAGCCACCTATTCCGACCGGGGAGAGCAGGCCATCCGACAGGGAGATTCTGAAATTGCGGAGGCTTGGTTTGATCAAGCCGCTGAGTATTGGAAACAAGCTATAACGCTTACTCCTGGGAATTATATTGAAGCGCATAATTGGTTGAAGATCACGGGACGTTTCGAATAAAAAAAGTTTTTTTTATTGGTCCATGGAATTGTTCTTCTTGAAAGAACTAATCAAAGAATTTCATTATATCCCTTAATCAGATCGTTCTAGTTTGTCTGATATTTCGTAAGGGTAAAGAATACACAGATACAGTACAGAATGCATTTCTTTTGTTCTTTTCGTCTATTATTAGTAGCTATTAAATGACTTTTTCAAAATAAATTCTTTAATTTCATTTTTTTTTTGAAATAAATATATATAGAAATATTCATATTTACAATTTTCTAATAAAATTTTTATTTTTTATAAAAAAATCGAACTATTCGATACTAGTTGATGAGAGTTACGCCGGAAACATAACAAAGTAAGGAAAGTCGAAATACTTTGGGGTATTCTTTTAATTAAAAATAAAATGGAATCAGATCTATTATGAATTGGCGATCAGAACGTATATGGATAGAACTTATAACAGGATCTCGAAAAATAAGTAATTTCGGCTGGGCCTTTATCCTTTTGTTAGGTTCATTAGGATTTGTATTGGTTGGAATTTCTAGCTATCTTGGTAGGAATTTTATATCTTTATTTCCCCCTCAGCAAATTCTTTTTTTTCCACAAGGGATCGTGATGTCTTTCTATGGAATCGCAGGCCTCTTTATTAGCTCCTATTTGTGGTGTACAATTTCGTTGAATGTAGGTAGTGGTTATGATTTTTTCGATAAAAAAGAAGGAATAGTTTGTATTGTTCGTCGGGGATTTCCTGGAAAAAATCGTCGTATCTGCCTCCGATTTCTTATAAAAGATATTCAGTCTATTAGAATAGAACTTAAAGAGGGTATTTATACTCGTCGTGTCCTTTATCTGGAAATAAGAGGCCAGGGGGCCCTTCCTTTGACCCGTACGGATGAAAATTTGACTCCACGAGAAATTGAACAAAAAGCTGCTGAATTGGCCTATTTCTTGCGTGTACCAATTGAAGTATTTTAAAATGATAAAAAAAATTAACTCGGAGTAAAATAAAAATTCTACAATACTCTTTTTGGAACTTTTTTTCGACGGCACATCTACCTTAATGGAAAGGAAATTTCATCCGAACGCCCACTCGAGTCAAAGCAGACATATACGGAACAACCAAAAGGGTAAACTTTTTTTTCTACAAATATAAAGAAGTGATCTTTCGATGGCAATACACTCAATTCAGTAACAAAAAAAAAAAAGAATTGAGGGGTTAGATACAATACAAAAAAATCATGTCAAATTTTTATTTTTTACAATATTTTTTTTTGTTCGCTTTAATAACCAACCAATTGGAGTTTTTATAATTATAATGATTCTTTAAAGATTCAACGACTAAAAAAAAAGATAATAAATTAATGGATTGGATACTTATAATAGGTTTCAGGTTTGATAAAACTATTAGATCGCATAGAGTCGACGAATGCAAAGAGTTCATAAACAATTTATAGATGAAAAAAAAGGAAAAAAAGAAAGCATTTTTAGCTTTTCTATATCTTGTATCGATAGTCTTTTTACCCTGGTGGATCATGCTATCATTTCAAAAAAGTCTGGAATCCTGGGTTACTTTTTGGTGGAATACTAAGCAATCGGAAACTTTTTTGAATGATATTCAAGAAAAGAGTTTTCTAAAAAAATTTATCGAATTTGAAGAGCTACGCTTGTTGGACGAAATGGTAAAGGAATACTCAGAAACACATCTACAAAAACTTCGTATAGGAATCCACACTGAAACGATTCAATTGATCAAGATGTACAACGAGGACTGTATCCATATGATTTTGCAATTTTCGACAAATATAATAAGTTTCCTTATTCTAAGTGGTTATTCTATTCTGGGAAATAAAGAACTTATTCTTCTTAATTCTTGGGTTAAGGAATTCCTATATAACTTAAGTGACACAATAAAAGCTTTTTCTATTCTGTTATTAACTGATTTATGTATCGGATTTCATTCGCCTCATGGTTGGGAACTAATGATTGGCTCTATCTACCAAAATTTTGGATTTGCTCATAATGATCAAATTATATCAGGTCTTGTTTCCACTTTTCCAGTTATTCTAGATACAATTTTGAAATATTGGATTTTCCATTATTTAAATCGTGTATCCCCATCACTTGTAGTAATTTATCATTCAATGAATGACTGAAAAGAAAAAAGATATACGGATATAAATCCAATTTTAATTTCTAATTCTATTTGTACATAAGCATAAGCAAAGTGTTCAAAACCATACTTTCCATTTTTACCCAGGCAGTTCTTTAAATTAAATTTTAGTTAAAGTAAAAAAAAGTAAAAAGCAGAATCGCGAATAGGAAACTATACTAGCAACCTATCCAATTTATTGTAGAAATTTTCGGGATGAATGATTGGACTATGAAAATGCAAACTATAAAGACTTTTTCTTGGATAAAAGAACAGATTACTCGATCCATTTCCGCATCACTCATGATATATATAATGACTCGACCCTCCAGTTCAAATGCATATCCCATTTTTGCGCAGCAAGGTTATGAAAATCCACGAGAAGCGACCGGACGTATTGTATGTGCCAATTGCCATTTAGCTAATAAGCCCGTGGATATTGAGGTTCCCCAAACAATCCTTCCTGATACTGTATTTGAAGCAGTTATTCGAATTCCTTATGATATGAAATTAAAGCAAGTTCTTGCTAACGGCAAGAAAGGGGGGTTGAATGTAGGGGCTGTTCTCATTTTACCTGAGGGATTTGAATTAGCTCCGCCCGATCGTATTTCTCCAGAGATAAAAGAAAAGATCAGAAATCTTTCTTTTCAGAGCTACCGCCCTCCCCAAAAAAATATT